TAGAATCAAAGTCGAAAAAACAAGAATTTTTTTTTTTGATAACCTCCAGTCAAGAATGTAATAGACTGTCTCCCGATTGGTTCACAGAGACAATGGGGAGACAGCAAGGATTCACTCAAATGGGAGATAGAGGTATGTGATAGATAGTGATCCATCTTTATTGTATATTGTTATGTCTTTTAGTTATGAAGAGCAACAAAAAAAAACACTAGGCCTTACTATTCCTACATGTTCGTTCCATTAGTAACATTCCCTTTATATTTCCACGGGGGTAACCTCGCATCTTGCTTGTGCTTAATGCTTCCCGATTCGACAAAAAATCATATAGGAACTTGTTATGAGTGGATTTATTGGATTGGTTCATCAATAGTGTTCGGTCAGAATCTCTTTTTGACTCTGCGCCATTGATTCCACTATTATTAGTGATCAATAATGAAAGAAAAAGAATTCATTTATATTCCTAGAGATAGGGGACATAATTCACATGGATATAGTCAATCTTGCTTGGGCTGCTTTAATGGTAGTCTTTACATTTTCCCTTTCACTCGTAGTATGGGGAAGAAGTGGACTCTAGAGGTACTACTAATTGAGTTGAGTAATCAAACTGTATCAATTGTTTCATAGAGCGTTCTGCAAAGCGTTTTGAAATACAAATATCTCCATTTCAAAATGGAACTGGATTCCAGTTAAAGTAATGTAATATATGAATAAGAACTTTTCAATCAAACAAATATTTCAACGATTTCCATGTTCGTATTTCGAAAGTAAAAGGGATACAGATGATAGGAATATTTTGCAAACCGCATTCTTCCTAATTAAATATATATTATATTCTTAATATTCTATTTCGATGAACCGGCTTTTACCAGACTTATATATGGATATTACGATGAAGAGCAACCAACCCCCTCCTCTTTTATTTGTTTCCCTCTTTACTGTTCAAAGAGGGGGTCGTTTCGTTATTACGGGGATACGTACTTTCTACGGAGGGCAACGGCAACATAGACATAGGGGTTGTCCGGCGAGGTACTAGGCATAATAAGATCTTGCGTTTGGTGATTCACATATTGCGCTGCGCACTTACCGTTTGTTTTATACTCCTAGAAACCTTATTTATGCTTTATCCACTCACCTCATATTATCGTTAAAAATCGTTGGGGTCCACTACTCCTTTTCCAAATCCGAAGAAGTTCCCATAGAACTCCTTGGATCATCTGTCAACAGCTCAATCAATTACTTCTTCGGAATGCAAAAAGATTACTTGCTTTTTATATAATATATGCTCATACTACTATCCTTCCTCCATGGATTTGATTGTTTCGATGGAGCCAGGGATCCATATTTGAAATAATAAGAAACCTAGGACTTAGAGCAGTAAAAGTAAGAGTTGACATTCGATTATTTCGGATTGATCGGAATCAATACAAATCAAATGGATGTTAACGAAGAAAAAGAATTGGGGTGCTATATAATATATAAATTATATACATTACAGATATGTAATTTAGATGTACTGAAATGAATATGAAGCTAAATAGTGTAGATTGATCGACATTAAATTAAGCCTATATCTTTATTTTATATAGTACAACTTTATACAATACAATAACAAATAGTGTGGTAGAAAGGTTCAGATATTTCTTTCTACCATACTATCGGATCTCATATACTGCTGATTCTAGCCCGCTCATTTCAGTTAAGACGTGGAATTTAAATCGCTTTTATTTCTTCAACCATTGATAAGAACTAAGAAGTCAAGTTTCATTCAAATTAATCATTTTTACTGACTGTTTTTACGTAGATGATAAGTAAAAAAGCAGTAGGAACTAGAATGAACAGTGCAGTAGCAATAAATGCGAGAATATTTACTTCCATAATCTCATTGTTTTTTTTTACTTCGCAATAACTCGGGATCTAATCCCATAGAGATGATAAATATTTCTCCTGTAATGTAAATTGAATGGGATGAATTGCATCCCGATGATATTGAATCGGATCAATATCATGAATAACAATATCTGAGCTATCAAATCGATTCATTGTCGAGAATTGAATAGTATAACATAGGAAGATCTTTTATCCATACCAAATCAAAAATGGGATTTCTGATACAATCAAGACTCCCGTTGAATTTCTCATTCTTTTACATTCTTTCTTTTCTCTAACCCACCGTCCTCCTGATCTTATACAATTTATACAATCATCTGATGAGGCATCATCTGACCCGTCTTCTACTTCCATTGGCCACAAACCAAACGGTAGAAATGAAATGGAAAACGAGAGGAGTTAAGTTCTAAACTCGGGTTTGTTGATGATGTCATTTTCTTGAAAGACAAAGTAGTGTGATAAAGATAGGTCCCGGTATAGGTATAAAAGATCGAATATTCCGACAAATTCAGGGTTTGGAAGTTTGTGCTTTCTTCGACGGGACTATTAAGTGAAAATAAAATAGGAAGAAAAAAAGATTATTTATTCCCTCGCTAAGAAGGAGGGGTGGATC